TCAATGGTAAAACATCTCCTTGCCAAGGAGAAGATACGGGTTCGATTCCCGCCGCTCGCCAGCTTAATTTAGTAAGGTACTATGATAAAAAATTTCGTCTAGTTGACTACTTAACTACTTATATTAAATTAAGTAGGTGTTAGTCTAATACCGTATCCCTTACTATCTTACCCTTCCTTTGCACCCCACTCAAAAAAAAGGGGGCTCCGGCGGCGGGAATCGAACTCGCCAACAGGACTCCCTAAATCAGGGATTCACCGAGACGAACAACTGGCAAACTGCTTTTAAAGGGAAGGGAGGTAGACTGTGCCTTTCTTTCATTTCATTTTTCTTTTCTGCAGGGTAGGAAGGAGCCTTGAGAGTTCTTCTTGTAGGGGCAAGTGACTTTGTAAACTGCTCAATTTGGCCCTCTAGGGCCGGGAACTAATGAATAAAAAAGGGTTGGATACCGCCCAGCCCTCTACCATATCCATACAAATAGAATAGTCCTTTTATACAGACAGCTAAGTGCGGAGACGGGAATCGAACCCGTGACCTCAAGGTTATGAGCCTCGTGAGCTACCAAACTGCTCTACTCCGCTCTGGAGGGCCGGAAACTGGTGGACGAAAAAGGTTGAATACAGGCCTCTACCATGTCTAGACAAATAGAATAGTCCTTTTATACAGAATGGAGCGGGTAGCGGGAATCGAACCCGCATCGTTAGCTTGGAAGGCTAGGGGTTATAGTCGACGTTGGTTGATTATTTTTAACGTCTCTAATTCAAAACCGAACATGAAATTTGGATTTCATTCGGCTCCTTTATGGATATTCTCACCACTTAACATCTATGTCAGCTTTTCTATCTGAATGGAACCAAAGCTCTCCGCTTTCTAGATGATCCCTATAGAGTAGGAAATAGAAATTATACTAAATCTATCTAATCTACTTACTTCGTTCCCTAATTTTATTCAAGAGATCCTGAGGAAAAGAATTGGGTTTCCACCGAGCTGAAACAATATGCTGATGGTTCTAGTAAACCAAAACTACCGTTTTTTAGCTATTTGGCTTCCATTTCCTTTTTTAACAAAAGAAGATTTAGTTACGATTGGAAATAAACTTTTTTGTATCTTCATCCATAGATCCTTTACTCATATTTAAAAAATGGGAATACTTAATCCAATGCAAAATTATGCTTCGCGACTCTGTACTCATAATCCAATTTGTATTTTGGATGCAATTTCCATTAGTCTTTGGATACAAATCGCGAGAATGTATATTCTTCCTCAATATGCTATTGAGAGGAAAAGGATTAAATCCTTTATAAGAACTAAAGTTTTCATCGGAATATAAAAAACTTAAGGACACCTTAAGTATATCATTTCAAATTCAGTTATTAATAGAACGAATCACACTTTTACCACTAAACTATACCCGCTACATGTAGATTATGATACCAACGCTACCCTTTGTCAAGGGTAGCCATTCGAGAAGGAGGCTAATTCCCCCTTATTGAATCAAATGGAGAAGGTTCATGACAGTGAGCGATTGGTACTTCGATCGCGGGCCTTTATTTTAGGGTTTAGATAGCCTCTCTGGTCTGTAAAATACATATCTTCTTACCATCCCAATAGCGTATGAACCTAATGTATGCATTTCGATTAGGGTCGTATTCTTATTCTATGGTTACGACTACAATGATCATTATTTGCTTTGCGAGGACGTAAGTGTGCCAGACTGCTGTAAGGAATAGTTTGATTATTCCTACAATATACACTAGGAGATATAGGGGGCAGCACTGCCCCCATAAATCCCTTTCTTCCTTTTCCTTTTTGTTCAATTCTGAACAAAGAAATTGGGGAAGATGTTTTCTTCCCCCACTTATCATGAAGTCCGAGCCCTAGAGAAAGAGTGAGATGAATTTCAAAAATTCATCATAGACTTTCCCTATGGCTTGAGAGAAGCAAGAAACAAAGAGTCGTAACTTAAAGAGAAAGGCGGACAGGACCCGACGGATTTACCTGATTACGTCAGGTAAATCCTTACCTGAGAAATTTTGGTCAGGATTTACCTGATGTAAAGAAGATCCTAAATGTCTCTGGTTAGTCGATCCTCTCCATTTACTAATTTCCTCCCCTCTTTTCCACTCAATTCTAGTTTATTAGATTCTTGTTTAAAAGAATCAAAGAAGATGAATAGAACTAAGAACACATAAAAAAAGCATAGAGGACCAAGACCATTACCAAATGTTCCTCTCAAGAATCATATTGGGTATCTGTTCCCTTCCTTTTCCCGCTAGGATCGGAAATCTTATATTTTTCATATCCATATACCATCGAACCCTTAGGGTTACAGAATCCTCCTTTTTTCCTAGTCTTCGGAAACAGAAAACCCATAGCCGGGAGGAGTTAGGTATGTAGGGTATGGTTTATTATTTTTTGTTGGGCAGGCAGTAGAATAATTTTTCTACTCTGCAATATAAATTCTACTGCCCACTTTTTACAAGCAAATTGTTGCTAAAACTCTAACATAGTTTGTTCAAAATGCACCAACTAGAATCCTTGGAGAATATTCAAGTACCCCCTTTCCAAGGGGTACCTGTTAAAAATCGCTTCAACAAATCCGTCCAAAACTTTTTAAGAAAAATGGAAAAGTTTTGAACTCGAAGGTTTTTCCAAGAGATGCCTGTTAAAAATAGTTGCAATCTCTCACCAAAACAGATAAGAAGTATCTCACTGAAAATTACTAACCAGCCATATGGGTATATGAAGAGCGCGAATTCCTTTATACCCCACCCAATTACAATTAAAGGAAATAAAACATAAATGGAGAAAATTCTCATCATAAGATCAGCCAATAGAAGAAAAAAGTCCCTAATTCTGCAGAACGTTCTGAGCACGTGAAAAGTCAATAGCCTAAAGATAAAAAAGAAAAAGTATACCATTTTTTTGACAGCAGCTCTTATTGCCCCTTTGGCCTTTTTTTTGGCCTTTTGTATTATCCGATTCAAAAATCGATTCATATTCAAAAATTGATTCATATTTGTTCACCTCCTCTAAACAATCTAACTTTCGTGCTTTGGTTTAGTGAGTCGTCCGAGATCGTGTTTACATACCTATGAACTTACCCTCTTCAAGTATATTGGATACTACTATACTAATAATTATAGTAATAATTTTTTATTGTGTCAACCCTCTCTTCACGTATTTTATTATACGTATTTTTTTATATAATAAAATAAAAAAAAACCTCTACTTTGTGCAAGTGATAAGAGAGAATATGAAAGATTTTCTTATTTTTCTTGATTTTCTCAAGATTTTGAACCTTGCCATGAATAAACTTCTATATCTCGATCTCGATATATACATATATAATCTCTACATATATCTCTATATGTACATATATTATGTACATTATGCAGTAGACCCATAATGGGAAATCAAAGTGGCTAATTTTGGAATTGAATAAAAAGCCCTTTTAACTCAGTGGTAGAGTAATGCCATGGTAAGGCATAAGTCATCGGTTCAAATCCGATAAAGGGCTTTTTAATTTGGTGGTAGAGTAATGCCATGGTAAGACGTAAGTCATCGGTTCGAATCCGATAAAGTACTTTTCTACTAAATTTATTATTTATTCACCTTATTTATTATTTATTCACCTTTTTTTCTTTGTTTTTGAAAATTTCTCCATTTTTTTCTTGAATTTTATGACTTAGTGTGGGATGCATGCATTTTTGGTCTGAACACTAAATGAAGCACGGAGTGTAAATTGCAAAAAAGAAATCAAATTGGACTCTTTTTCCTGTTAGATCAATCAAATCACTACCTGTACTGAACTAATCTAGAATCCCTTTTATTAATCTATTCTTATTCTATACCCTTTAAATGAATTTCCCTAAAAAGTAGGAGATGATCCGTGAATTAACCTAACCATCAACTAAAAAAAATCCTAAGAAAGCATAACAGAAAAGTAGGAAAGACTCTTTGCTTTGGATCTAGTTATACTCTTCGAGTATATTGACAATTCTAAAAAACTGCTCATACTATCATTATAGTATAATGACGAGCGGTTGTATATGGCCCTATCGTTTAGTGATGCCCCTATCGTCTAGTGGTTCAGGACATCTCTCTTTCAAGGAGGCAGCGGGGATTCGACTTCCCCTGGGGGTAGGGAGTATTATGAAAGGAGGTTAATCATAGATTATCAAAAACCCTAGAATAAATTCTTCCTGGGTCGATGCCCGAGCGGTTAATGGGGACGGACTGTAAATTCGTTGACGATATGTCTACGCTGGTTCAAATCCAGCTCGGCCCAAAAATCTAGGGCTTCGTGAATATGAACTAAATCCATTTTTTTTCTTCCATAAAAAAAAATGTCTGATCCATAGAAATAAAGGATAAAGAGAAAGGGGGAAATTTCTTTCTAATCCATATTTCTCTCATTCCTTTTTTACAAACAAAAGAGTTTTTCTTATTGAAAGGTGGATTATCATCCTTTTTAAGCGATAAAAAATCGCGACATACTAGTTATGTCACTCTCACTATACCCACATACGATATATGGGTATGTAGTATATGATTCGTCTATTTCTTAGAGTACGACAGACGAATCGAATCTTCTTATGGTTCTATTTAAAAAAAGGTATAGGTATGCCATACACCCCGCGGGGATTGTAGTTCAATTGGTCAGAGCACCGCCCTGTCAAGGCGGAAAGCTGCGAGTTCGAGCCCCGTCAGTCCCGAACTAGGGTTCAATGAATGGGTAAATTCATCTTTCCTTTTTCCATAAAAAATTTCCATCAAAAAAAGGGGGCAGGAGACAAGATCAAATACCTATGGGACATCCTTACTTCACTTTTTGATTTCGCATTTTTCATTAAGAGGGAGGGAGGCCTATAGGAATTTCTTTTTTCACTACTCCCGGTTGATAAAGAAAGACATACATATCATACGTGGATTAGTATAATTTAGGATATTACTCTATCCTTATGATGATACCATCGTCATCTTAACTTCCTATTCGACTCTTATGGATTATGGAATAGAGTACCGGTATTTATCGGAATCCATACATAAATTGTATTCGTTTATTCTTAGACAGTGAATTTAATATAATTAGTACTTTTTGGGTTAAACCAGGCCCCTTCCATTTTGTAGTTCCAACTTTGTTTGTGTATGTTCAATGACTAATTGGAAAGAATCTATTTCATTCTCATTCCATTTGCGGACTCCTTTTTTATGGATCCGCTCTCATCTTTAGACCCAAAAAGTGGATATTGATAGTAACCTAATAAAATAAAAGAAAAACCAAGCAAAGCAAACGCCCTTTTTCCTAAATTTAAAATATTCGATTTTTTTTATTTAAGCCCTCTTTTCTCCATCTCACTTCTACTTCTACTGCTTATTTGTATGTCTATGTGACCCATAGAAAGTCGGTCATATAATACATACATACATAATTGTATGTATAACTATAAGAAAAAGGAAGGGAAATTGGATAAGATAAGAAAGATCGTGGGTTATAGATATAGAAAAGAAAAAGTAGAAAAGGATGAAAAAAAGAGAGAATTCCTAATCCAATCAAAAAACCAATTTTGGTCTTAGTATGGATAAAGGATCTTCCTATGTTATACTATTCCACTCTCAACCATGAATTGATTTGATAGATCCGATATTCATAATATTGAATTGATTCAGTATTATCAGAATGCAAGTCCTCCCCTTGAATTTACAGGATACCCCTTTTTCCTCTCCATGGGATTACATCCCGAGTTATTGCGAAAAAAAAAGAGGTTATGGAAGTCAATATTCTCGCATTTATTGCTACTGCACTGTTCATTCTAGTTCCTACTGCCTTTTTACTTATTATTTATGTAAAAACAGTCAGCCAAAATGATTAATTGGAATTCCAATTAATCATTGAAGAAATGAAAAAGGGATTAAATAAAATAAAAATCCAAGTCTTAAATGAAAGGATCTGGTTGGAATCATAAAGTGTGGTAGAAAGAACTACATATAGTTTTTTCTACCACACTTTAGAGTCTTTCTATTATATTATCTTGAATCTACATAGAATAGATTAGTAGATTGAAATAGTATTCTAATTCAATTTCTTTTTTCACTGCATCCACTTAATTTCAATCAAGTCAAAATAAAAAAATCGAAGACAATTCTTCACGAAAGAATCCATGGAGGGAGAGAAAAATAATATGAGAATAGACTATAGTAAAAGAAAAAAAGTAAAAGTCAAAATCAGCGAATCTTTCATGCTTAAACATGCGGCGAGATGCTTCAAAAGAGCATAAAAATTTTTCTAAGAATAAGAAAAGAGTATAAAACAAATGGAAAGTGTGCGATATGTTGTGAATAGCTCCGTGGAAGAAAGTCTAATTTTCTTATGTATAGAACTTTTTTAACCATTCGTCACTTCTAGTAGAAATTATGAATTGCTGTAATCGCTCTTTCTATTTCTATAGAGTAGAATAGAACGACTCCTTCTTACAAGAGTTTCTTACAGGAGTGAAACAAAACTAAAGAAAGAAAGAATAAAGTTTGGCAAAATGATTAATGCAAAAGGATCAATTAAAGAAAAGAGTTGATACAACAATTCGACTACTCAATCAATTAGTAGTATCCCTAGAGTCCACTCCTCCCCCATACTACTAGTGAAAGAGAAAATGTAAAGACTACCATTAAAGCAGCCCAAGCGAGACTTACTATATCCATGTAAATTATGTCTCCTATTTCTATGAAGAAATTATTCTACTATTGATCAATAATCATAGTGGAATCAAGGGTACAGAGTCAAAAAGGGATTCTGCCCTAAGGCTATGGATGAATCAGTTCAAGGAGTTTACTCCTAACAAATTCTTATAGGATTTCTGGTAGAATTGGAGAGCATTAAGTATAAATACGATACATAGCCCTTTTCCTTAAAAAAGAGTACGGGGATGATGTCCTGAATGGAAGACGCGGGAATAGAAAGATTTTTTCTTCCTTTTGTTACCTTTTTTTTATAAGCAAAGGACGTCAGAATATACCATAAAATTAGGATAGATAAATATTTATTGGATACCTACCTTGCCTATGTTTATTTTTAACCTAAACCCTACAGCCCCGCTTTCTATCATTCTATGAAAGAATGAGGAGACTTTATCCACAACTCCGAAATTGATTTTTGATCAGCCTATTCAATCTGATTCTCGACGGAATCAGTAGCCCTTACTTTAGTGTATGTAGGTAGCATAAGATGTACGATAAATAAAATGTATAATAATTAGGAAGTCTTGATATTCCTTCGTGGAGTCCCTTCTTCAATCTTAGATTGAAAAAAAAAGAATGCCCCTTAGGAGCCCTTTGAATATCAAGATTTCTGACATCTTAGCCTCGTAGTTTTAAATTCTCGAATCAATTAAGAATCAATTCAAATTAATAAAAGAATAAGTAAACGCTACCTCATCCCTATTGGTAGCTGTTTGGGCCACTACCGACAAAACAAACCCTAATAGAACTATGGATTCTCAAAATCCAGTATCGCCAGGCCTAGTTATTCTCTTGCCCCAGCTTATGCGGGGTACGAATTTGTCGAGTTCGATCAGTACTATAAGCCTAAGTATTTTATTGATCAGGCGGCACCCAGATTTGAACTGGGGATAAAGGATTTGCAGTCCCCTGCCTTACCGCTTGGCCATGCCGCCAAAAAATCCGATCTAAAATCGAGAAAAGAGCAAGTATTCATCCACGTTTTCTTACTAAAACCCCCTTTCTTTTATCTTGAATCTAATTCTACTTACTTTTTTCCAATATTTTTCCAAAAATCTATTCCTGCTTTTTTTGGATCCAGTTTCGATTATTCTCCTCCATGGATTCTATCTTAAAACACACATTGCTAACACTAGAAAACTTCCCTTTTCTTTCTATTGAGATGAAAAAGGAGAAAAAGTGGATTTCCAGTCACAGGCTGCAAAATTCAGAACAAATTGGAACCATTAACTAGAATTCTACTTTTTTTTGAATTGCAGTAGTGAACGACTCTTAAATCAGTATTCTCTCCCCCCCTTCCTTTTAATGGCATAATAAAATAGAATGGGTTTATGCCTAATCCGTGTATAGGTAAACTCCAGGTCCGAACAGCATTATTATCCATAACAGCATTATTATCCATGGATCCCCCTTATGTACATATCTCTATGGGGAATCGTGCTTTAATTTTTCATTGCATTAAATATCTTGAATAAAAAAAGGAAATTTGCTCTGATATAGAGTATGACCTGACCATCTTGGCCCACCCAAGTGAAATTACGATAAAAGCAGGGATATGTGGAGAGGTGGATAACTAGATTGGCATGTACTTAAAAAAAAGGACTTACTTTATTTTAGGATTCTACAATGAAATCCTATATTTTCTAGCAATTCTACTACTACGAAACAAAAAAGAACCCTCAAATTCTTTTTTGAAATTAAACTAAGCGTGCTATTCTAAATCGAACTAAAGTCAAACTTTCTAGTGCTTATAAATTATTATATTATGGCTTTATCCCATTCATAGAAAGGAGATAAAATGAGAAATCTTTGCCATCCAATCTGATTAGAATATCATTAAGTGGCAGAATTTTTTTCTAGGAATGTTTTATCAATTCATTTTCATTCGATTTGTACCCCTGGCAAATTCGAACTTTCCTCGAAATTGTCTCTATTCATATGTATGAAATACATATATGAAATACGTATGTGGAGTTCCCTAGAATTTCATGTGATTCAGTAAACAGAATATAGATTCCATGATTGCTAGATCGATCCATAGGGATTGATGAAGAGTGAGCTGATAATGGAATTTTTCTTCGATAAAAAGGAAACTTAAGATTAAGATGCTCCGGAATGGAAATGAGGGAATGTCCACAATACCCGGATTTAGTCAGATCCAATTCGAGGGATTTTTTAGGTTCATTAATCAAGGCTTGGCAGAAGAACTTGAGAAGTTTCCAACAATTAAAGATCCAGATCACGAAATTGCATTTCAATTATTTGCGAAAGGATATCAATTGCTAGAACCCTCAATAAAAGAAAGGGATGCTGTTTATGAATCACTCACCTATTCTTCCGAATTATATGTATCTGCGAGATTAATTTTTGGTTTCGATGTGCAAAAACAAACCATTTCTATTGGAAACATTCCTATAATGAATTCCTTAGGAACCTTTATAATAAATGGAATATACCGAATTGTGATCAATCAAATATTGCTAAGTCCTGGTATTTACTACCGCTCGGAATTAGACCATAAGGGAATTTCTATCTACACCGGGACTATAATATCAGATTGGGGAGGAAGATCGGAATTAGCAATTGATAAAAAAGAAAGGATATGGGCTCGCGTAAGTAGAAAACAAAAGATATCTATTCTAGTTCTATCATCAGCTATGGGTTCGAATCTAAGAGAAATTCTAGATAATGTTTCCTACCCTGAAATTCTCTTGTCTTTCCCGAATGCTAAGGAGAAGAAGAGGATTGAGTCAAAAGAAAAAGCTATTTTGGAGTTTTATCAACAATTTGCTTGTGTAGGTGGGGACCTGGTATTTTCGGAGTCCTTATGTGAGGAATTACAAAAGAAATTTTTTCAACAAAAATGTGAATTAGGAAGGATTGGTCGACGAAATATGAATCGGAGACTGAATCTTGATATACCTCAGAACAATACATTCTTGTTACCACGAGATGTATTGGCCGCTACGGATCATTTGATTGGAATGAAATTTGGAACGGGTATACTTGACGATGACGATATGAATCACTTGAAAAATAAACGTATTCGTTCGGTTGCGGATCTGTTACAAGATCAATTCGGACTGGCTCTTGATCGTTTACAACATGCGGTTCAAAAAACTATCCGTAGAGTATTCATACGTCAATCGAAACCGACTCCACAAACTTTGGTAACTCCAACTTCAACTTCGATTTTATTAATAACTACTTATGAGACCTTTTTTGGCACATACCCCTTATCTCAAGTTTTTGATCAAACTAATCCATTGACACAAACTGTTCATGGGCGAAAAGTGAGTTGTTTGGGTCCTGGAGGATTGACGGGGAGGACTGCAAGTTTTCGGAGCCGAGATATTCATCCGAGTCACTATGGGCGTATTTGTCCAATTGACACGTCCGAAGGAATCAATGTTGGACTTACTGGATCCTTAGCTATTCATGCGAGAATTGATCACTGGTGGGGATCCATAGAGAGTCCATTTTATGAAATATCTGAGAAAGCAAAAGAAAAAAAAGAGAAACAGGTGGTTTATTTATCACCAAATAGAGATGAATATTATATGATAGCAGCAGGAAATTCTTTGTCTTTGAATCAGGGTATTCAGGAAGAACAGGTTGTTCCAGCTAGATACCGTCAAGAATTCCTGACTATTGCATGGGAACAGATTCATGTTAGAAGTATTTTTCCTTTCCAATATTTTTCTATTGGAGGTTCTCTCATTCCTTTTATTGAGCATAATGATGCGAATCGGGCTTTAATGAGTTCTAATATGCAGCGCCAAGCAGTTCCGCTTTCTCGGTCCGAGAAGTGCATTGTTGGAACTGGATTGGAACGTCAAACAGCTCTAGATTCGAGGGTTTCCGTTATAGCCGAACGCGAGGGAAAGATCATTTCTACTGATAGTCACAAGATCCTTTTATCAAGTAGTGGGAAGACTATAAGTATTCCTTTAGTTACCCATCGGCGCTCTAACAAAAATACTTGTATGCACCAAAAACCTCGGGTTCCATGGGGTAAATCCATTAAAAAAGGACAAATTTTAGCAGAGGGAGCTGCTACAGTTGGTGGGGAACTTGCTTTAGGAAAAAACGTATTAGTAGCTTATATGCCATGGGAAGGTTACAATTTTGAAGACGCAGTACTAATTAGCGAACGTTTGGTATATGAGGATATTTATACTTCTTTTCACATCCGAAAATATGAAATTCAGACGGATACGACAAGCCAAGGCTCCGCTGAAAAAATCACTAAAGAAATACCACATCTAGAAGAACATTTACTCCGCAATTTGGACAGAAATGGAGTTGTTAGGTTGGGATCCTGGGTAGAAACTGGCGATATTTTAGTAGGTAAATTAACGCCTCAGATAGCGAGCGAATCGTCGTATATCGCGGAAGCTGGATTATTACGGGCCATATTTGGTCTTGAGGTATCCACTTCAAAAGAAACTTCTCTCAAACTACCTATAGGTGGAAGAGGGCGCGTTATCGATGTGAAATGGATCCAGAGGGACCCCCTAGACATAATGGTTCGTGTATATATTTTACAGAAACGTGAAATCAAAGTTGGGGATAAAGTAGCCGGAAGACACGGGAATAAGGGGATCATTTCCAAAATTTTGCCTAGGCAAGATATGCCCTATTTGCAAGATGGAACACCTGTTGATATGGTCTTCAATCCCTTAGGAGTACCCTCACGAATGAATGTGGGACAAATATTTGAAAGCTCGCTCGGATTAGCAGGGGATCTGCTAAAGAAACATTATAGAATAGCACCCTTTGATGAGAGATATGAGCAAGAGGCTTCAAGAAAACTTGTGTTTTCAGAATTATATGAAGCCAGTAAACAAACAAAAAATCCATGGGTATTTGAACCCGAGTACCCGGGAAAAAGTAGAATATTTGATGGAAGAACAGGAGACCCCTTCGAACAACCTGTTCTAATAGGGAAGTCCTATATCTTAAAATTAATTCATCAAGTTGATGAGAAAATCCATGGACGTTCTACTGGGCCCTACTCACTTGTTACACAACAACCCGTTAGAGGAAGAGCCAAGCAAGGGGGACAACGAGTAGGAGAAATGGAAGTTTGGGCTTTAGAAGGATTTGGTGTTGCTCATATTTTACAAGAGATACTTACTTATAAATCTGATCATCTTATAGCTCGCCAAGGAATACTTAATGCTACGATCTGGGGAAAAAGAGTACCTAATCACGAGGATCCTCCAGAATCTTTTCGAGTGCTCGTTCGAGAACTACGATCTTTGGCTCTAGAACTGAATCATTTCCTTGTATCTGAGAAGAACTTCCAGGTTAATAGGGAGGAAGTTTGATCGGAATAAATATAAATTCTTTTCTTATTTCTATTTTATGATTGACCAATATAAACATCAACAACTCCAAATTGGACTCGTTTCCCCTCAACAAATAAAGGCTTGGGCTAACAAAAACCTACCTAATGGGGAAGTCGTTGGCGAAGTCACAAGGCCCTCTACTTTTCATTATAAAACCGATAAACCAGAAAAAGATGGATTGTTTTGCGAAAGAATCTTTGGACCCATAAAAAGCAGAATTTGTGCTTGTGGAAATTCTCGAGCGAGCGTAGCTGAAAACGAAGACGAAAGATTTTGCCAAAAATGCGGGGTAGAATTTGTTGATTCTCGGATACGAAGATATCAAATGGGATACATCAAACTCGCATGTCCCGTGACTCATGTGTGGTATTTGAAAGGTCTTCCTAGTTATATCGCGAACCTTTTAGATAAACCCCTTAAGAAATTGGAGGGCCTAGTATACGGCGATTTCTCTTTTGCTAGGCCCAGCGCTAAAAAACCCACTTTCTTACGATTACGAGGTTTATTCGAAGATGAAATTTCATCCTGTAACCACAGCATTTCTCCCTTTTTTTCTACCCCAGGCTTTGCAACATTTCGAAATCGGGAAATTGCGACAGGAGCAGGTGCTATTAGAGAACAATTAGCAGATTTGGATTTGCGAATTATTATAGAGAATTCCTTGGTCGAATGGAAGGAATTAGAAGACGAGGGGTATAGTGGAGATGAATGGGAAGATAGAAAAAGACGAATAAGAAAAGTTTTTTTGATTAGACGCATGCAATTGGCGAAACATTTTATTCAAACAAATGTAGAACCAGAATGGATGGTTTTGTGCTTATTACCGGTTCTTCCTCCCGAATTGAGACCCATTGTTTATAGGTCTGGGGATAAAGTAGTGACTTCGGATATTAATGAACTTTATAAGAGAGTTATCCGTCGGAACAACAACCTTGCCTATCTATTAAAAAGAAGTGAATTAGCGCCAGCAGATTTAGTAATGTGCCAGGAAAAGTTGGTACAAGAAGCCGTGGATACACTTCTTGATAGTGGGTCCCGCGGGCAACCAACGAGGGATGGTCACAATAAAGTATACAAATCACTTTCAGATGTAATTGAAGGTAAAGAGGGAAGGTTTCGCGAGACTCTGCTTGGGAAACGGGTCGATTACTCGGGGCGTTCTGTCATTGTTGTGGGTCCTTCACTTTCATTACATCAATGTGGATTACCTCTAGAGATAGCAATAAAGCTTTTTCAGCTATTTGTAATTCGCGATTTAATCACGAAACGCGCTACTTCTAATGTCAGGATTGCTAAAAGGAAAATTTGGGAAAAGGAACCCATTGTATGGGAAATACTTCAAGAAGTTATGCGGGGACATCCTGTACTGTTGAATAGAGCACCTACCCTGCATAGATTAGGCATACAGGCCTTCCAACCCACTTTAGTAGAGGGGCGTACTATTTGTTTACACCCATTAGTGTGTAAGGGTTTCAATGCGGACTTTGATGGGGATCAAATGGCTGTTCATCTACCTTTATCCTTGGAAGCTCAGGCGGAAGCCCGTTTACTTATGTTTTCTCATATGAATCTCCTATCTCCTGCTATTGGAGATCCTATTTGCGTACCGACCCAAGACATGCTTATAGGACTTTATGTATTAACGATTGGAAACCGTCGGGGTATTTGTGCAAATAGATATAATAGTTGCGGAAACTATCCAAATCAAAAAGTAAGTTACAATAATAATAATTATAAGTATACGAAAGATAAAGAACCCCATTTTTCCAGTTCCTATGATGCACTGGGAGCTTATAGACAGAAACGAATCAGTTTAGACAGTCCCTTGTGGCTCCGATGGAAACTAGATCAACGCGTCATTGGGTCAAGAGAAGTTCCGATTGAAGTTCAATATGAATCTTTGGGGACTTATCATGAGATTTATGCCCACTATCTAATAGTGGGAAATAGAAAAAAAGAAATCCGTTCTATATACATTCGAAGCACTCTTGGTCATATTTCTTTTTATAGAGAAATAGAGGAAGCCATACAAGGATTTAGTCAGGCCTATTCATACACTATCTAAACAAGGAAGTTAGATTCGGCGATGCCCCTTTCGGGGGGCATTCCGATTTCGCTAGTATCATCATTTTTGCCGCGCGAATCCAGATTGAGATTAAGGAAAGGAAGTTAATTAAATTTTCGAATCACTGACTCAGGCCCATTGTCGAATCCTACTCAGCAATTGTCGAATCCTACTCAGCCGAAAAAGGGGGTACTTATGTATGGCGGAACGGGCCAATCTGGTCTTTCATAATAAAGAGATAGACGGAACTGCTATGAAACGACTTATTAGCAGATTAATAGATCATTTCGGAATGGGATATACATCCCATATACTGGATCAAATAAAGACTCTGGGCTTTCATCAAGCCACTACTACATCGATTTCATTAGGAATCGAGGATCTTTTAACAATACCCTCTAAGGGATGGTTAGTCCAAGACGCGGAACAACAGAGTTTTCTTTTGGAGAAACACTATTATTATGGGGCTGTACACGCGGTAGAAAAATTACGCCAATCCGTTGAGATATGGTATGCTACAAGTGAATATTTGAAACAAGAAATGAATTCGAATTTTCGGATAACGGATCCTTCTAATCCAGTCTATCTAATGTCTTTTTCAGGAGCTAGAGGAAATGCATCTCAAGTACACCAATTAGTAGGTATGAGAGGATTAATGGCGGATCCTCAAGGACAAATGATTGATTTACCTATTCAAAGCAATTTACGCGAGGGACTTTCTTTGACAGAATATATAATTTCCTGCTACGGAGCCCGTAAAGGGGTTGTAGATACTGCTGTACGAACAGCGGATGCTGGATATCTTACACGTAGACTTGTTGAAGTAGTTCAACATATTATTGTGCGTAGAAGAGATTGTGGTACTATCCGAGGTATTTCTGTGAGTCCTCAAAATGGGATGACGGAAAAACTTTTTGTCCAAACACTAATTGGTCGTGTATTAGCAGACGATATATATATCGGTTCACGATGCATTGCCGCTCGAAATCAAGATATTGGAATTGGATTAGTCAATCGATTCATAACTGCCTTTCGAGCACAACCATTTCGAGCACAACCAATATATATTAGAACCCCCTTTACTTGCCGGAGCACATCTTGGATCTGTCAATTATGTTATGGTCGGAGTCCCACTCATGGCGATCTGGTCGAATTAGGGGAAGCCGTAGGTATTATTGCGGGTCAATCAATTGGGGAGCCAGGGACTCAACTAACATTAAGAACTTTTCATACTGGTGGAGTATTCACAGGGGGTACTGCCGACCTTGTACGATCCCCTTCGAATGGAAAAATCCAATTCAATGAGGATTTGGTTCACCCCACACGTACCCGTCATGGGCAGCCTGCTTTTCTATGTTATATAGACTTGCATGTAACTATTCAGAGTCAGGATATTCTATATAGTGTGAATATTCCCTCAAAAAGCTTGATTCTAGTGCAAAATGATCAATATGTAGAATCCGAACAAGTAATTGCGGAGATTCGTGCCGGAACGTCCACTTTGCATTTTAAAGAAAGGGTACAAAAGCATATTTATTCTGAATCAGACGGGGAAATGCACTGGAGTACCGATGTTTACCATGCGCCCGAATATCAATATGGTAATCTTCGTCGATTACCAAAAACAAGCCATTTATGGATATTGTCAGTAAGTATGTGCAGATCCAGTATAGCGTCTTTTTCGCTCCACAAGGATCAAGATCAAATGAATATTTATTCTTTTTCTGTCGACGGAAGATATATCTTTGACCTCTCAATGGCTAATGATCAAGTAAGACATAGCCTGTTGGATACTTTTGGTAAAAAAGATAGGGAAATTCTTGATTATTCAACGCCGGATAGAATCATGTCCAACGGCCATTGGAATTTTGTCTATCCTTCTATTCTTCAAGATAATTCGGATTTATTGGCGAAAAAGCGAAGAAATAGGTTCGTCATTCCATTACAATATCATCAAGAACAAGAGAAAGAACTAATATCCTGTTTGGGGATTTCTATTGAAATACCCTTTATGGGTGTTTTACGTAGAAATACTATTTTTGCTTATTTTGACGATCCACGATACAGAAAAGATAAAAAGGGGTCAGGAATTGTGAAATTTAGATATAGGACCCTAGAGGACGAATATAGGACCCTAGAGGACGAATATAGGACTCGAGAGGAAGACTCAGAGGACGAATATGGGAGCCCAGAGAACGGATATAGGACCCGAGAGGACGAATATGAAACCCTAGAAGACGAATATAGGACTCTAGAGGACGAATATGAAACCCTAGAAGATGAATATGGGATCCTAGAGGACGAATATGAAACCCTAGAAGACGAATATAGGACTCGAGAGGAAGACTCAGAGGACGAATATGGGAGCCCAGAGAACGAATATAGGACCCGAGAGGACGAATATGGAACTCTAGATGAAGACTCAGAAGACGAATATGGGAGCCCGGAGGAAGGCTCAGAGGACGAATATGGGACTTTAGAGGAAGACTCAGAAGAAGACTCAGAGGACGAATACGGGAGCCCAGAGGAAGATTCCATCTTAAAAAAAGAGGGTTTGATTGAGCATCGAGGAACAAAAGAATTTAGTCTAAAATACCAAAAAGAACTAGATCGGTTTTTTTTCATTCTTCAAGAACTGCATATCTTGCCCAGATCCTCATCCCTAAAGGTACTTGATAATAGTATCATTGGAGTGGATACACAACTCACAAAAAATACAAGAAGTCGACTAGGTGGATTGGTCCGAGTGAATAGAAAAAAAAGCCATACGGAACTCAAAATCTTTTCCGGAGATATTCATTTTCCTGAAGAAGCAGATAAGATATTAGGTGGTAGTTTGATACCACCAGAAAGAGAAAAGAAAGAATCTAAGGAATCAAAAAAAAGGAAAAATTGGGTCTATGTTCAACGGAAAAAAATTCTCAAGAGCAAGGAAAAGTATTTTGTTTCGGTTCGACCTGCAGTCGCATATGAAATGGACGAAGGGAGAAATTTAGCAACACTTTTCCCGCAGGATCTCTTGCAAGAAGAGGATAATCTCCAACTTCGACTTGTCAATTTTATTTCTCATGAAAATAGCAAGTTAACTCAAAGAATTTATCACACGAATAGTCAATTTGTTCGAACTTGCTTAGTAGTGAATTGGGAACAAGAAGAAAAAGAGGAGGCTCGTGCTTCCCTTGTTGAGGTAAGAGCAAATGATCTGATTCGTGATTTCCTAAGAATTGAGTTAGTCAAGTCCACTATTTCGTATACACGAAGAAGGTATGATAGGACAAGTGCAGGACCGATTCCCAATAATAGGTTAGATCGCACCAATACCAATTCCTTTTATTCCAAGGCGAAGATTCAATCACTTAGCCAACATCAAGAAGCTATTGGCACCTTGTTGAATCGAAATAAAGAATACCAATCTTTGATGATTTTGTTGGCATCCAACTGTTCTAGAATTGGTTTATTCAAGAATTCGAAATATCCCAATGCGGGAAAAGAATCGAATCCTAGAATTCCTATTCGAGATATTTTTGGGCCCTTAGCTGCTATTGTACCTAGTATATCGAATTTTTCTTCATCTTACTATTTACTAACGCATAATCAGATCCTGTTAAAAAAATATTTGTTCCTTGACAATTTGAAACAAACCTTCCAAGTACTTCAAGGGCTTAAATACTCTTTAATAGATGAAAATCAAAGGATTTCGAATTTCGATAGTAACATCATGTTGGATCCATTCCATTTGAATTGGCACTTTCTCCATCATGATTCTTGGGAGGAGACATCGGCAATAATTCACCTTGGACAATTTATTTGCGAAAATGTATGTCTATTTAAATCGCACATAAAAAAATCTGGTCAAATTTTCATTGTTAATATTGATTCCTTTGTTATAAGAGCAGCTAAGCCTTATTTGGCCACTACAGGAGCAACTGTTCATGGTCATTATGGAGAAATCCTTTACAAAGGAGATAGGTTAGTTACGTTTATATATGAAAAATCGAGATCTAGTGACATAACGCAAGGTCTTCCAAAAGTAGAACAAATCTTTGAAGCGCGTTCAATTGATTCACTATCGCCGAATCTCGAAAGGAGAATTGAGGATTGGAATGAGCGTATACCAAGAATTCTTGGGGTCCCCTGGGGATTCTTGATTGGAGCTGAGCTAACCATAGCCCAAAGTCGTATCTCTTTGGTTAATAAGATCCAAAAGGTTTATCGATCCCAAGGGGTACAGATCCATAATAGACATATAGAGATTATTATACGCCAAGTAACATCAAAAGTGCGGGTTTCCGAAGATGGAATGTCTAATGTTTTTTCACCTGGGGAATTAATCGGATTATTGCGAGCGGAACGAGCAGGGCGAGCTTTGGATGAATCGATCTATTATCGGGCAATCTTATTGGGAATAACAAGGGCTTCCCTGAATACCCAAAGTTTCATATCTGAAGCAAGTTTTCAAGAAACTGCTCGAGTTTTAGCAAAAGCTGCCCTACGAGGTCGTATTGATTGGTTGAAAGGCCTGAAAGAAAACGTAGTTCTGGGGGGGATTATACCTGTTGGTACCGGATTCCAAAAATTTGTGCATCGTTCCCCACAAGACAAGAACCTTTATTTCGAAATTCAAAAAAAAAATCTATTCGCGTCGGAAATGAGAGATATTTTGTTTCTCCATACAGAATTAGTTTCTTCTGATTCTGACGTAACAAACAATTTCTATGAGACATCAGAACCCCCATTTACCCCCAATTATACGATTTAAGGATACATAAAGCGGATTTTTTGACTTTAAACTAGACTTTTGACCTTAGAACACTAACAGGTCAGATTTTAGATTTTTATTTTATTTTAATAAGTAAAAGAAGTCAGTTAATTCATTAAGGTTACGTTTATACCATGTATCAATGGCCAATTCTCAGTGGAAGGTTACATCGGAACAATTATTATTTATTTCAAGCTATTTCGGCTCTTTCTTAATCTTCAAAAAGAAATAAATTCCGTAATGGAATGGTAGGATGAAAAAAAAAGAAAAAATCAAAAGGAAGTGTGGAAAAAATGACAAGAAGATATTGGAACATCAATTTGAAAGAGATGATAGAAGCGGGAGTTCATTTTGGTCATGGTATTAAGAAATGGAATCCTAAAATGGCCCCTTACATCTCGGCAAAGCGTAAAGGTACTCATATTACAAATCTCGCTAGAACGGCTCGCTTTTTATCAGAAGCTTGTGATTTAGTTTTTGATGCAGCAAGTCAGGGAAAAAGCTTCTTAATTGTTGGTACCAAAAAAAGAGCAGCGTATTTAGTAGCATCAGCTGCAATAAGGGCTCGTTGTCATTATGTTAATAAAAAGTGGTTCAGTGGTATGTTAACGAATTGGTCGATTACGAAAACTAGACTTTCTCAATTTAGAGACTTAAGAGCAGAAGAAAAGATGGGAAAATTCCACCATCTCCCAAAAAGAGATGTGGCAATCTTGAAGAGAAAATTATCGACCTTGCAAAGATATCTCGGCGGGATCAAATATATGACGAGGTTGCCGGACATTGTGATCGTCCTCGATCAGCAAAAAGAGTATATAGCTCTTCGGGAATGTGCCATTTTGGGGATTCCTACTATTTCTTTAGTCGATACAAATTGTGACCCAGATCTCGCGAATATATCGATTCCAGCCAACGATGACACTATGACTTCAATTCGATTGATTCTTAACAAATTAGTATTTGCAATTTGTGAGGGCCGTTCTCTCTATATAAGAAATCGTTGATTAAGAAGAATAGTGAATTCTTGGGCAACTGCGTAGATTTATGGGATCACTTACTATTCTTTTTTGTTTTGTATAGATAAAAGAAGGGGAATATTGATATATATTAGAGGGTATTGATATATATTATGATCTGATGTGATTTCTTGGTATCCTAAATATAAGATTAATACTTCAAGTTGCTGAGTTGAGAAAGAGATGGTTGAATCAAAAGAATTCCTTTTTTGAAGTTCAATTTTTATCAGAGGACAATATGAATATTATACCATGTTCCATTAAAACACTCAAGGGGTTATACGATATATCGGGTGTAGAAGTAGGCCAACACTTCTATTGGCAAATAGGAAGTTTCCAAATTCATGCCCAAGTACTCATCACTTCTTGGGTCGTAATTACTATCTTGCTAGGTTCAGTTATCATAGCTGTTCGGAATCCACAAACCATCCCGACCGACGGTCAGAATTTCTTCGAATATGTGCTTGAGTTTATTCGAGACTTGAGCAAAACTCAGATTGGAGAAGAATATGGTCCCTGGGTTCCCTTTATTGGAACTATGTTCCTTTTTATTTTTGTTTCGAATTGGTCGGGTGCTCTTTTACCTTGGAAAATTATACAGTTACCCCATGGGGAATTAGCAGCGCCCACGAATGATATAAATACTACTGTTGCTTTAGCTTTACTCACGTCAGCGGCATATTTTTATGCGGGTCTTAGCAAAAAAGGATTGAGTTATTTCGAGAAATATATTAAACCAACTCCAATCCTTTTACCAATTAACATCCTAGAAGATTTCACAAAACCATTATCGCTTAGTTTTCGACTTTTCGGGAATATATTGGCGGATGAATTAGTCGTTGTTGTTCTTGTTTCTTTAGTCCCCTTAGTAGTCCCTATACCGGTCATGTTTCTTGGATTATTTACAAGCGGTATTCAAGCTCTTATTTTTGCAACGTTAGCCGCAGCCTATATAGGTGAATCCATGGAGGGTCATCATTGAATTGACTAGTTTTCGAAATAATCTTTTTTTTTAGCTTAGCTCAATTCATGCATGGTTCCAGATAATCCGCTTGGTTGGAAAACAAAATAGTTAGAAATGCGTATGAATATACAACCTAGAGTTGTAGGAGAGAGAATAGACTATATTACGGAATTGTCAAAGTATATATGCATTAAGGGGGGCGGAGTCAGGCTAGATCTATATCCTTAATGTCTAGAAGTCCAGTCATCTTTTGTGCGGGTTTCCACTTTAAGGAATGATTTTCGAATCCGATTCAATAGAAAAAAAGAAAATACGCAAAATAGAAGAAACAAGTGTATATGGGATATTATATATTCCTAAGTTAGATTCATTATCTAATCCGATATATCGAATTCCCTCTATATGGAATTGGATTCCATATCCAGTTCTATGCAGCATATTGTTATCAATTGTATATCTTGATTTAATTCCTATTGGATTTGGATTAGGTCGATTTCAATAGGGGTTCTTCCTCTATTTCGTCTTTTATTATGGATTAGATTATAGGGGAAATAATAGGAACTCAAGGATATCGAAGAGTAAAGAAAGAAGGATGGAATGAAAGAGTTGTTGGTTGGAAAGAAAGAGAAATAGAATAATAAGAATCATATGGATTTACACAAACCTCTAATGATTAGAAACTAAAAATGAGATCTCGAAGTAGTTCGGACAATTCAGATTATCATTTCAATTTGTACTTTTTAGTTACTTCTCCCCAATAGAGCTTAGAAGTAAGAATTTCTTGGTTGATTGTATCCTTAACCATTTCTTTTTTTTTTTGACACGAGGAACTCACCATGAATCCACTAATTGCTGCTGCTTCCGTTATTGCTGCTGGATTGGCCGTAGGGCTTGCTTCTATTGGGCCTGGAGTTGGTCAAGGTACTGCTGCAGGACAAGCTGTAGAAGGTATTGCGAGACAGCCAGAAGCAGAAGGTAAAATACGAGGTACTTTATTGCTTAGTCTAGCTTTTATGGAAGCTTTAACAATTTATGGACTAGTTGTGGCACTAGCACTTTTATTTGCGAACCCTTTTGTTTAATCCTAAAAAAGAAAATGAGTGCTTTAGATTAGATACTTTTTTCTTTTTTTAGTAAATTGGTATTTGCTTCTGCAATTCCAATTATATCAATACTTTACTCCTATTTATTACTCCTGGAATTATCTATTTATTGGGACAGACAATACCCCACCCCAGGAAGGGCTGATTTGAGGATGATCAATTTAGAGGATATGCTCGCCTTCTTCCTTCCCGTCCTTAGTTTAGGACAGTGGAAAGTCTTTTTCCTTTTATTTTAGGAATTTTGAGAACATTTCAACAAAGGAGGTCTTTCACAGGTCAAACGAGACCTAAGACTTAATCTAAAATAAATTACTAGATTGAATCTATTTGCATTAAAAAAAAATTGCATTAAAAAAACCGATCAAAAAAGGGCGAGCGAAGTAAGTGATCGAAAAACTTTGTTCTTTGTTCGTCCTATCTATAAGAGGAGAGCATATGAAAAATGTAACCCATTCTTTCGTTTTTTTAGCTCACTGGCCATCCGCTGGGAGTTTCGGGCTT